TTTCCTTATGCCCACTATAACCAGTTATTTCGGTTTTCTACTAGCAGTTTTAACTATAACCGCAGGTATTTTTATCAGTCTGAATAAGATACGACTTATTTGATTTGCTATTTTGAGATGAATTGGAAATTTGAGAATATTTTTGATATTCTATAGTTCCTTATCATATTTCCAATTCTTGGTCATTGAGATTCATGGGCAATATAAATTCATATTTAAGGATCGATATTATCCCCACCTTTTTTACTTTCAACCAAACTCAAATGATTGAAGTTTTTCTATTTGGAATCGTGTTAGGTCTAATTCCTATTACTTTGGCTGGATTATTTGTAACGGCCTATTTACAATACCGACGTGGCGATCAGTTGGATATTTGATTTAGTACTGTCTCTTTTGTTTATTGACCTCCTATTTTTTTTGTTTTAATCCTAATTGACAGGAGATCCAATTAACACTTTTGATTAGACTTAGACTGTTATCCCTTTATTTTAGTCTCATTCTCAATCTCAGAAGAATGATATCACGCTCTGTAGGATTTGAACCTACGACATCGGGTTTTGGAGACCCGCGTTCTACCGAACTGAACTAAGAGCGCTTTCTTTTCCTAAAGAATTTTATGTGATGGCAATACATCTTGCATGCATACAAACTCAATATGGAGAACTATTCATATAACTTGAGTATGTATGTCCAATTTGAATCCCTCAAAATTGATCTCTTGTTACTGCTGATACGATAACTAATAGTTAGGGATAGGGATGACAGGATTTGAACCTGTGACATTTTGTACCCAAAACAAACGCGCTACCAAGCTGCGCTACATCCCTTTACATCAGTTTCCAGTGTCATTCTAAAAAATTTTTGTCTTGTTTTCCACATTTTTCCATTATATATGGAATATATCCTGCCATTTTTTTTTGTTTTTTTACTTTCTTATATCAATCGTATAAAGAACAAATATTCTTATAGAATATTTCTATTCAATTAATTCAAATAATTGAAAACAGAGAATAGATAGGATATATAAATAATAAGATACAAAGAGTATAATAACAAGAACAAAAAATATACAAATAATAATAATATATATATAGAATAGAATAGAATAGAATTTAGAATAATAGAATAGAATTTATATATGAAAAATAGAATAATTCAAAATATATTATTTGAATAGAATATTTAATTAATAATATAATTGAATAAAATAAATAAAATAATAATAGACTATTATTCTAATTATTATAAAAATAGTACTCTATAAAATAAAAAAATATCTAATGAATTGTTGTACAATTCAATTTGGATTCGGACTTCCCCCGACAAATCCACAAGTGGTTTTATTAATAAAAAAACATTGAATCATATTCTTATATTCTGTATTATTATGTATTCCAAATTACAAGAAAAAACGAAGGAGGATTTGAAATGCGAGATCTAAAAACATATCTCTCTGTGGCACCAGTGGCAAGTACTTTATGGTTCGCGGCTCTAGCAGGTCTCTTGATCGAAATCAATCGTTTATTCCCAGATGCATTGACATTCCCCTTTTTTTGATTCTAGTTATTGGCACGGGAAAGGGTGACGAAGATTAGAAATCCAATAAAATATCTGTGATTCAATCCCTCTTCGTTCCTTTTTTCTAATTATACTAGAATAATAAAAAAAGGAAATTCAAAAAGGTGGATTTGGCCTCAGTGAAATTTGGAATTTTTCCCAGGTTTCGTTTAAATGGAATTGAATTAATACTTCAATTCCATTGCTATTAATAATTATTATAATTATTAATAGTCAGACCAGAAATGGAATTGTTAGGGTAGGGGCAATAATATCATACAAGATATTTAAATAAAAACTGAAATACTATACTGTGATTCGAAATATATTTCGAAAGCATTTAGTGAATTATTACTGTATTATATAAAATTAATTGGAACAAAATATTTCAGAATTTGATTTTGAATTATCAACTTATATTTTTTTTTCGTTCCTTTTTTCTTCTTCCCTTCGAATCTTCAAATCGAAGAGTTAAGTGAATAAAAAAAACCAAAGGAGGTTCATGGCTAAGGGTAAAGATATCCGAATAACTGTTATTTTAGAATGTACTAGTTGTGATAAAAAGAGTGTTAATAAGGAATCTAGAGGTATTTCTCGATATATTACTCAAAAGAATCGACACAATACGCCTAGTCGATTGGAATTGAGAAAATTCTGTCCCTTTTGTTGCAAACATATGATTCACGCAGAGATCAAGAAATAGAGAAAATGGATTACTTGTGTGTCACCCTTAGGAGCTAAATTGAAAAAAAAAAAAATTGATAAATAACATCAAAATGAATTATATAGATACCAGAGAAATTATCTTATCTATATTATATAAATAACATTCTATAACATGAAATTATATACATATATCATTATATAGCATCTATTTCCTTATATAACAAATATATTACAAAAAAAAATAAGAATATATATAACTAAAACAAATCCTTTTTTTTTATAACAAACGGGATTTTCGGTATAGGAATAAACAAACCATGGATAAATCTAAGCGACTGTTTGTTAAATCGAAGAAATCAATTCGTAGGCGTTCGCCCCTAATCCAATCTGGGGATCAAATTGATTATAAAAACTTGAATTTACTTTTCAAATTGATCACTCGAGAAGGAAAAATTTTATCTAGACGTGTGAATAAATTGACCTTAAAACAACAACGATTTATTACGATTGCTATAAAACAAGCTCGTATTTTATCTTTGTTACCTTTTGTAAATTCGTCAACTTTTCTTCCTAATGCAAAAAAAAAATATGGAAAAAGCGAGTCGATTACTAGAACTAGAACTCCTGTTCTAAAAAAAAAAATATGGAAAAAGTCTTCCTAATGCAAAAAAAAATATGAAAAAAGCGAGTCGATTACTAGAACTAGAACTCCTGTTCTAAAAAAAAAAAATAGAGTTACGTTACTTCATTAATTGAATCTAAACTCCAAGTTTATGCGGATTGGTATTTTTTTTTTTCGAAAAATCCGACAATCCTATTGAGATTGTTTCCTTCTAAGAAAAACGATAATAGGTGAAGAAAAGAAGAATCATTTTTTTTTGAGCGTGGTTTATTATTTATTTTGATAATTCATATGAATTCTATTTTATCATACAAATCTCTTTTATTATACCACCTTCCCGGAGTTCAGTCTCCGGGGAATTTTGATTAATGATATCGTTGGCAATCGTAAAAAGACAATTGCCCTTTACTATAGCTATTTGTGCAACGATTTTACGATTAAGAAGCAATTGATTCTTGTACAGATTATACATTAAATTACTATAGTAGATTTTTTCTTTATTCTGTCCAATTATTGCATTTATTCGACTGATCCACAAACTGCGAAAGTCCCTTTTTTTCCTATCTCTATCCCGCTGAGACGAAACCAAAGCTTTTCTTCTCTGTTGCGAAATAGTTCGAGTAAGAGCTCCGCGAAAGCTTGATGTAAAGGAACTACTTTGAAAGCTTGATGTAAAGGAACTACTTTTTGTCCTCCGTTTTCGAGCGATAGATCCTCGTTTAGTTTTGGTCATTGGATAAATGAGACTTCGATGAATAACTATTTTGATTTTTTTCTTTCAGTTATTCTATTCTTTTATCCTCTCTAGTATATTATATTACTAACAACATGGATTCTTCCAATGTATAAAATAAAAATTCCAATGGCTTTTGCTACTATAACCTTCCCAACCACTATTTTTTTTCGTTTTTTCTAAGTATAAGTATTGAAACTAGAAATAATAACTTCTATTGATACTAGGTATTCAAAAAACCATAGTAAATAAAATAGAAATAAACAAAGAAATGGTGGGTTCCATCGTTTCTATGATTACTTGTTAAACGGTGAGGTCCTATCTATACACCGGAGCCCCTTCCTTCATTGAATCTTGATTCAATCAATGTTATTGTGAACTTGTACAGTTCACACTTCTCGGCTCTACCCATGAAATATCTAGTAATAGGTCTTTCACAATGAAATCTAGCTATACAGTAACGGTATTTAAGTATGAAGATTAGCTGGGTAGTTGACCCTCTTAGTCCGTTATTGCGAAATTTAGGGCATAATTTGTCTTTCTTTCAAATAGGATTTTTCCCGCTTAATGGGGAACTATTTTATTCCCAATGGGAAAATATGGGTCATCCTAAATTGCAAATTAAGGTGATTTGGTTTGCACCAATTGAAAAACCATAAATTTTATACACAATAGAATTATATATATACAATTCTTATTAATAGAATCGATTTTTTAATTTGAGTATATGATCTAAACGAGTCGCACATACACCCTAGTACATGTTCCTCGGCGTTGAGGGCATCCCCGAAGAGCGGGAGATTTTGTTACAGTCCGGATTGGCTGTCTTGTGTTTCTAATAAGTTGTTTTATAGTTGGCATGGTGAATCATATAGATAATGAGCTGGTTTCGATCAATCCTAACCCAATAATTTCAATTTAGAATTTATTCGACTCTATGAAATCTGGTTGTTAAGACGATTAAAAAGAGAAAAGACAACATCAATTCATGTATTTATTAGGAATATATGTTTATTAGGAATAAACAGGACAGAAATATTCCTAATGTCAATATTGACATATGCGAATTTTTGATTTAGAAAAAACTCCCTACCCCTACCATATCACTCCCTACCATATCAACAATTCCGTAGGCTTGGGCTTCTTCTGGTGACATAAAAAAATCCCTTTGCATGTCTTCATTTATCTGCCAGAAGGGTTTGCGTGTTATTTCAGAATAAGCCGTTATTATTAGTTGTCGAAGTACCAGCAATTCATCCGCTTCCATTATACATTCTACTGCTTGTCCGTCAAAAGGGTAACTAGCGGGTTCATGGATCATTACCCTGAGAGTATAATATAATAATGTTTTTTCTATTAATCTTTACTTAAAAAAAAAAAGAAGAAAGAAGGGATATCCAAAACAACTTCAATTTAAATTGA